AATGAATTGCCTGATAAAAGGGTTACCTTGATAGGGTAAATTATGTAATAATATTACATTCATTATATTTAATAGAATTAAACTATTTCTAAAAGTATCAAAAACTTTTGTGCATCTTACACTAAAATATAAAAAGATAAGCTAATTAAGCTACTGGGTTCATACCCCATTTATAAAGGTTATAACCCTTTTCTTTTTAATTTTTAATAATTCATCAAAAATTATATTTTTTGGAACTTTAATAATAGGAACTTTAATTTCTATTTCAGCTAATTCATGATTAAGAGCTTGGATAGGTTTAGAAATTAATTTATTGTCTTTTATCCCCCTAATAAGAGATAATAAATTAATATCTTCAGAAGCTTCATTAAAGTACTTCTTAACTCAAGCATTAGCATCTTCAGTACTTTTATTTGCAGTAATTGTATTTATACTTAATTCAAATAAAATTAATTCTAATTATTTTATAGAAATAATAATTTTTTCATCTCTTCTATTAAAAAGAGGATCAGCCCCATTTCATTTTTGATTCCCTAATGTGATAGAAGGATTATCATGACTAAATTCATTAATTTTAATAACTTGACAAAAAATTGCACCTTTAATATTAATTTCTTATATTATTTTTAAACCTTTAATTATTATTTCAATCCTATTATCAAGATTAATTGGAGCTTTAGGAGGATTAAACCAAACTTCCTTACGAAAATTAATGGCTTATTCTTCTATTAATCATTTAGGATGAATACTAGCGGCTATATTTCATAGTAATCAATTATGATTAACTTATTTTTTATTTTATATATTTTTAACAGCTTCAATAATTTTCATACTTAATATATTTAGAATTTCACATATAAATCAATTATTTTCATGTTTTTTTCATTCAAAAATTTTAAAATTTTTGCTTTTTTTTAATTTATTATCTTTAGGGGGACTTCCTCCTTTTTTAGGATTTTTCCCAAAATGAATTGTTATTCAATATTTAACTGTAAATAACCAATTATTTTTATTATTATTTATAGTACTTATAACATTAATTACGTTATACTTTTATATACGATTATGTTACAGAGCTTTTATACTGAACTATTATGAAAATAACTGAATAATTAATTCTTCTTATAATTATTTAATTATAAAAATATTTATAATTATTTCATTTTTTTCAGTGTTTGGATTTTTTTTTATTTCTTCTTTATATTTTTTATTTTAAGGCTTTAAGTTAAATAAACTAATAGCCTTCAAAGTTATAAATATAAGAATAATCTTTTAAGCCTTAGTGAAAATTTCACTCCTTTAGAATTGCAGTCTAATGTCATTATTGACTATAAAGCTAATTTTGATTAAAGAGAATAATTCTCATAAATAGATTTACAGTCTATTGCCTAAATTTCAGCCATTTAATCGCAACAATGATTATTTTCTACTAATCATAAAGATATTGGTACTTTATACTTTATTTTCGGAGCATGATCAGGAATAGTAGGAACCTCTCTAAGAATTTTAATTCGAGCAGAACTAGGACATCCTGGAGCATTAATTGGCGATGATCAAATTTATAATGTAATTGTAACAGCTCATGCCTTTGTTATAATTTTTTTTATAGTAATACCTATTATAATTGGAGGATTTGGAAATTGACTTGTCCCTTTAATACTAGGAGCACCTGATATAGCATTTCCTCGAATGAATAATATAAGTTTTTGACTTTTACCTCCTGCACTTACACTACTATTGGTGAGCAGTATAGTGGAAAACGGAGCTGGGACAGGATGAACTGTTTACCCTCCTCTATCTTCTAATATTGCTCATGGAGGAGCTTCTGTTGATTTAGCTATCTTTTCCCTTCATTTAGCAGGAATTTCTTCAATTTTAGGAGCAGTTAATTTTATTACAACTGTTATTAATATGCGATCTACAGGAATTACATTTGACCGAATACCTTTATTTGTTTGATCTGTAGTAATTACAGCATTATTACTCCTTTTGTCCTTACCTGTATTAGCAGGAGCTATTACTATATTATTAACAGATCGAAATTTAAATACTTCATTTTTTGACCCTGCAGGAGGAGGTGATCCAATTTTATACCAACATTTATTTTGATTTTTTGGTCACCCAGAAGTGTATATTTTAATTTTACCTGGATTTGGAATAATTTCTCATATTATTAGTCAAGAATCAGGAAAAAAAGAAACTTTTGGGGCTTTAGGAATAATTTACGCAATATTAGCAATTGGCTTATTAGGATTTATTGTTTGAGCTCATCATATATTTACTGTAGGAATAGACGTAGATACTCGAGCTTATTTTACATCCGCTACAATAGTTATTGCAGTTCCTACTGGAATTAAAATTTTTAGTTGACTAGCAACCCTTTATGGAACTCAAATAAATCACTCCCCAGCCACATTATGATCTTTAGGATTTATTTTTTTATTTACAGTAGGAGGACTAACAGGTGTTGTTCTTGCTAATTCTTCCCTAGATATTATTCTCCATGATACTTATTATGTAGTCGCTCATTTTCACTATGTACTTTCAATAGGAGCAGTATTTGCTATTATAGCTGGATTTGTTCATTGATACCCTCTTTTTACAGGATTAACAATAAATACAATAATACTAAAAAGTCAATTTACTATTATATTTATTGGAGTTAATTTAACTTTCTTTCCTCAACATTTCTTAGGATTAGCTGGAATGCCTCGACGATACTCAGATTATCCTGATGCTTACACAACTTGAAACGTAATTTCTACTATTGGGTCAACAATTTCATTCTTAGGAATTTTATTCTTTTTTTATATCATTTGAGAAAGTTTAATATCACAACGTCAAGTTTTATTTCCTATTCAATTAAATTCATCAATTGAATGATTACAAAATACACCACCAGCTGAACACAGTTATAATGAATTACCTTTATTAACTAATTTCTAATATGGCAGATTAGTGCAATGGATTTAAGCTTCATATATAAAGTATTTCACTTTTATTAGAAAACTTATGTCAACATGAGCAAATTTAGGTTTACAAGATAGTTCTTCACCATTAATAGAACAATTAATTTTTTTTCATGATCATACACTTTTAATTTTAGTAATAATTACAATATTAGTAGGATATTTAATATTTATACTATTTTTTAATAAATACGTAAATCGATATTTATTACATGGACAAACTATTGAAATTATCTGAACTATTTTACCCGCAGTTATTCTTTTATTTATTGCATTTCCTTCATTACGACTATTATACTTACTAGATGAAATTAATGAACCATCTATTACTGTAAAAACAATTGGACATCAATGGTATTGAAGTTATGAATATTCAGATTTTTTAGATATTGAATTTGATTCCTATATAATCCCCACAAATGAACTATCCACTGATAGATTTCGTTTATTAGATGTTGATAATCGAGTAATTATCCCAATAAATTCACAAATTCGTATATTAGTAACAGCAGCTGATGTACTTCACTCTTGAACAATTCCAGCATTAGGTGTAAAAGTTGATGGAACTCCTGGACGACTAAACCAAACAAATTTTTTAATTAATCGTCCAGGACTATTTTATGGGCAATGTTCAGAAATTTGTGGAGCTAATCATAGTTTTATACCAATTGTTATTGAAAGAATTCCAGTAAATTTTTTTATTAAATGAATTTCTAAAAATATAAACTCTTCATTAGATGACTGAAAGCAAGTATTGGTCTCTTAAACCATTTAATAGTAAATTAGCAATTACTTCTAATGAAAAAATTAGTTAAATAAATAACATTAGTTTGTCAAACTAAAATTATCAACTTTTTGATATTTTTTGATTCCTCAAATAGCACCCATCGGATGATTAAGATTATTTATTATTTTTTCAATTACATTTATAATTTTTAATATAATAAATTATTTTTCTTATTTTCCTTTTATACCTAAATCAAATCTTTCAATTAGAAAAAAAGAAACTCTTTCAATTAATTGAAAATGATAACTAATTTATTTTCTGTTTTTGACCCTTCTTCAAGTATTTTTAATTTATCATTAAATTGACTTAGTACATTTTTAGGAATTTTAATTATTCCTTCTTTATATTGACTAATACCTTCTCGTTATCATATCTTTTGAAATAATATTTTATTAACCCTTCATAAAGAATTCAAAACACTATTAGGTCCTATAAGAGCTAATGGCTCATCATTTATTTTTATTTCTCTATTTTCTATAATTTTATTTAATAACTTTATAGGTTTATTTCCTTATATTTTTACTAGTACTAGTCATTTAACATTAACCCTTACACTAGCTCTTCCTCTATGATTATGTTTTATACTATTTGGATGAATTAATAACACACAACATATATTTGCTCACTTAGTACCTCAAGGAACACCAGCAATTTTAATACCTTTTATAGTATGTATTGAAACAATTAGAAACATTATTCGACCAGGAACATTAGCTGTACGTTTAACTGCTAATATAATTGCAGGACATTTATTATTAACATTATTGGGAAATACAGGTCCTTCTATATCAACAATTTTATTAACTTTATTAATTATTACACAAATTGCTCTATTAATCTTAGAATCAGCTGTTGCTATAATTCAATCATATGTATTTGCTGTTCTAAGAACTCTTTACTCTAGAGAAGTTAATTAATGTCAACTCATTCAAATCATCCATTTCATTTAGTAAATTATAGCCCATGACCTTTAACAGCTTCAATTGGTGCAATATCTATAGTTGCAGGAATAGTAAAATGATTCCATCAATATGATCTATCATTATTTATTTTAGGAAACACAATTACAATAATTACTGTGTACCAATGATGACGAGATGTTTCTCGAGAAAGTACCTTTCAAGGCCTTCATACTGATGTAGTCACAACAGGTTTACGATGAGGAATAATTTTATTTATTTTATCTGAAATTTTATTTTTTATCTCATTTTTTTGAGCATTTTTTCACAGAAGACTTTCTCCTTCAATTGAATTAGGAGCTATATGACCTCCAATAGGAATTACTCCTTTTAATCCATTTCAAATTCCTTTATTAAATACAGTAATTTTGTTAACTTCAGGAATTACAGTAACTTGAGCCCATCATAGTCTAATAGAAGGAAATCATTCACAAACTTCTCAAAGACTATTTTTTACAGTTCTATTAGGTATTTATTTTACTATATTACAAGCATATGAATATATTGAATCCCCATTTACAATTGCAGACTCAGTTTATGGGTCTACTTTTTTCATAGCAACAGGCTTCCATGGAGTTCATGTATTAATTGGAACATCATTTTTATTAATTTGTTTAATTCGTCACTTAAATAATCATTTTTCAAAAAAACATCATTTTGGATTTGAAGCTGCTGCTTGATACTGACACTTTGTTGATATTGTATGACTATTCCTTTATGTATCAATTTATTGATGAGGAGGATAATTATTTATCTATATAGTATAAAAAGTATATTTGACTTCCAATCATAAGGTCTATTATTAATAGTATAGATAATTATATCACTTTTATTAATTAGTTTATTAATTTTATTTATTTCAGTAGTAGTAATATTATTAGCTTCAATTATTTCAAAAAAAACAATAATTGACCGAGAAAAAGCATCCCCATTTGAATGTGGATTTGACCCAAAATCTTCTTCCCGATTACCTTTTTCCCTTCGATTTTTTTTAATTACAATTATTTTTTTAATTTTTGATGTAGAAATTGCATTAATTTTACCTATTATTATTATTATGAAATTTTCATGTATTTTTATATGAACAACAACTTCTATTATTTTTATTTTAATTCTTCTACTAGGACTATACCATGAATGAAATCAAGGAATATTAAACTGATCAAATTAATAGGGTTGTAGTTAACTATAACATTTGATTTGCATTCAAAAAGTATTGATTTATTAATCTACCTTGAATATGAAGCGATTTATTGCAATTAGTTTCGACCTAATTTTAGGTAATTTTTACCCTTATTCTTTAATTGAAGCCAAAAAGAGGCTTATCACTGTTAATGATAAAATTGAAATATAAACTCCAATTAAAGAAGTATGATGTTCAAGTAAAAGCTGCTAACTTTTTTCTTTTAATGGTTAAATTCCATTTATACTTCTATTAATTTATATAGTTTAAACAAAACATTACATTTTCATTGTAAAATTAAAATAATTTTTTTTATAAATTACTAAAAAACATTCATAATATTCAAAAGATTTTTAAACCTCCACAACATCTTCAATGTTATACTCTATATATAAGCTATTTGAATAAAAGTAAATCATTATTAAATATAAAATAACAATTCAAATAACAAAACTTAATAAATAAATTTTTAAATTATTATTTTGTAATATTTGATTCAACTGAGAATTTTTTACTAAATTTTTATAAAGTTGTTGTCCACCTCAATATTCTGACCAACCTTGATCAAATGATTTAACAGCTAGACTTCCAATTACTAATGAAAAATTAATTAAACCATAAGTGGAGATATAAGGTATAAATCATATTGAACCTAAAAAATAAGAAAAATTATACATATTAAAGGCCTTGTTATAAAAATATAATGAAATATTAGAAATTAAATAACCAATTAAACCCCCCAAAATACAAACTACTAAAGTTAATATTTTTAAATAAATAGGAATAATAATTACCATAGGAGTTACAAAAATTAATCAACTTAGTATACTCCCCCCAAAAATTCTTAAAATTAATAAACCTATTATTCCCTTTAATATAACTCAACTCTCATCATTTAATAAATTTAAAGAATAAAAATATGAATTGCCTGACATCGTATAATATACTAAACGAAATGAATAACAAACTGTTAATCCAGTAGAAAAAAAATATAAAAAGAAAGAAAAAAGGTTAATATAAGAAAAAGAAACAATTTCTAAAATTAAATCTTTTGAATAAAATCCTGCCAAAAAAGGTATTCCACATAAAGCTAGATTAGCTACATTAAAACAAGAAGAAGTTAAAGGTATTATAAAACTTAATCTCCCTATTAGACGAATATCTTGTGAATTATTTATATTATGAATAATTGCACCTGCACATATAAATAATAATGCTTTAAATAAAGCATGTGTTAATAAATGAAAAAAAGCTAATTTATAAAATCCTATTGATAAAATTCTTATTATCAATCCTAATTGTCTTAAAGTAGATAAAGCAACAATTTTTTTTAAATCAAATTCATAATTAGCTCCTAACCCTGCTATAAATATTGTTAATCCTGATAATAATAACAATAAATTACCTATAAAAGAATTTATTAATAAAATATTAAACCGAATCAATAAATAAACACCTGCAGTCACTAAAGTAGAAGAATGGACTAAAGCAGAAACAGGAGTTGGAGCTGCTATTGCAGCTGGCAACCAGGAAGAAAAAGGAATTTGAGCTCTCTTAGTTATAGCTGCTAATACTACTAACCCTCCAATTAGTATTATCTCAAAATTTTCATTTATAATTTCTAAATAAAAAATATAATTTCATCCCCCATAATTTAATATTCAAGCAATAGCTAATAATAAAGCTACATCACCGATTCGATTAGATAAAGCAGTTAATATACCAGCATTATAAGATTTTACATTTTGAAAATAAATAACTAAACAATAAGATACCAATCCTAACCCATCTCAACCTAATAAAATTCTAATTAAATTTGGACTAATAATTAATAATATTATAGAAGCTACAAATATTAAAACTAATAAAATAAATCGATTAATTTTATAATCTCTTTCTATATATTCTTTTCTGTAAAAAATTACTAAAGAAGAAATTATTAAAACAAAAGATATAAAAATTAAACTTATTCAATCTAATAGTAATGTTATAACAATACTTATTGAATTTATAGAAACAACTTCCCATTCAATAAAAACTCTATAATCTTCTATAATAAAAATTATTCCAAAAAAAAAACTTAAAATTCTTATAAAAATTAGACAAACAAATCTAATTGTACAAATTGACAAATTAATCACGATTTAAAAAGAAAATTTCTTATCATTGACACCACAAATCAATATTTTTATTAAACTATTTAAATATAATCATAATATACATATATCCCCCTTTATAATTAATAAATTTAAAGGAAATCAATGTAAAAATAAAAGTAAAAATTCCCGAATTGAACCTCTTCTAAAAGAATAAGTACCAGAAAAAAATTTTCCATGTTGACTATAAGAATATAAATACAAAGTATAAGCTGCTCTAAAAAAAGACAAAAAAGACAGCATAAATATAGAAACTCAGGATCAACTAACAATTCTATTAATTAAAGAAATTTCTCCTAATAAATTTAAAGTTGGAGGAGCAGCTATATTTGCAGATCTTAATAAAAATCATCATAATGCTATAGAAGGTATAAAATTTAATAATCCTTTATTAATTAATAAACTACGACTTCCTAATCGCTCATAAACAATATTTGCTAAACAAAATAAACCAGAAGAACATAATCCATGAGCAATTATTAAAGTATAAGAACCACATACACCTATATATGTTATAGTTATTAATCCTGATAAAACAATTCCTATATGAGCAACAGAAGAATAAGCAATTAATGCCTTTAAATCAGTTTGTCGTAAACAAATTAATCTGACTAAAACCCCACCTACTAATCTAATTCTAATCCAAATAAAATTAAATTTTAATCCTACTAATTGAATAAAAGGAAATACACGTAATAAACCATAACCCCCTAATTTTAGTATAATTCCGGCTAAAATTATTGAACCAGAAACAGGAGCTTCTACATGAGCTTTAGGTAACCATAAATGAAATAAAAATATGGGTATTTTTACTAAAAAAGCCAAAACTAAAGAAAAATAAAGAACTTCATAATTAAATATATAATTATTTAATAAATAAAAAACTATTGTACCTGTAATTTTATAAACATAAAAAATTCCAATTAATATAGGTAAAGAAACTAATAATGTATAAAATAATAAATAAACTCCAGCCTGTAAACGTTCAGGTTGATACCCTCATCCTAAAATTAAAAACAAAGTTGGAATTAATCTTCTTTCAAAAAATAAATAAAATATAAATAAACTTATTCTTCTAAATGTTAATACTAATAAAATTAATAATAAAATTATATTTAATAAAAATAAATTTACATAATTATTATACTTAAAAATTGATTCACTAGCCATTAATATTAAAGAAATAATTCATAGACTTAATAAAATCATTCCATAAGAAATTATGTCACACCCTCAAAAATAAGAAATAGTTATAAAATAATTTGTATATATATTTATTAAAATTATAACAAATCTCAACAAAAATATAAAACATTGAACCATTCAATAAATATTTTTTATTAAACATAAAGGAAACAAAAATAAAATTCTAATAATAATTTTTAACATTGCAAAATATTAAATCTTTGAAAATAATCATTTCCATGTGTACGAATTATTGAGACTAAAATTGATAACCCTAATGCTCCTTCACAAACTCTAAAAACCAAAAATATTATTGAAAAAAAAAATTCATACTCTAATATATTTAAATAAATAAATAAAATTAAAAATAATCTTAAAACAATATATTCTAATCTTAATAATATTGATAATAAATGTTTTCGATTTAAAACAAAAGTAAATACCCCCATAATAAATAAAACTCTTAATAACTCTCAATTTAAAATTGTTAACATTAGTTTTAATAGTTTAATAAAAACATTGGTCTTGTAAATCAAAATTAAGAAATATTCTTTTAAAACTTCAAGAGAAAAGAAAATTCTTTATCATTAATCCCCAAAATTAATATTTTAATTAAACTACCTCTTGAAATTTTTCAACTAATTTTAATAACTATATTATTTATTTTTAATATTATATTCATAAATATAAAACATCCATTAGCAATAGGGTTAATCCTCCTAATTCAAACTACTTTAATTTGCTTAACTTCAGGATTAATAACAAAAAGATTTTGATTCTCTTATATTTTATTTTTAACCTTTATAGGAGGAATACTAGTTTTATTTATTTATGTTACTTCTTTAGCTTCAAATGAAATATTTACTTTTTCTATAAAATTATTAATTATTTCATTAATAATTTTTTTTTTTATAATTATTTCATTATTATTTATTGATAAAAATATTTTTATAAATTATCAAAATATAGAAATTAAAACAATTTTTAATGAAAATTCTTATATTATAGAAAATTCATTATCTTTAAATAAATTATATAATTATCCAACTAATATATTAACAATTTTATTAATAAATTACCTTCTAATTACATTAATTGCTGTAGTAAAAATTACTAAATTATTTAAAGGTCCTCTACGACCTATATTTAACTAATGAATAAACCTTTACGAACTAAACACCCAATTTTAAGAATTGCAAATAATGCATTAATTGACCTTCCAGCTCCTATTAATATCTCAACCTGATGAAATTTTGGGTCATTATTATTTTTATGTTTAATAATTCAAATTTTAACCGGATTATTTCTAGCAATACATTACACAGCAGATATTAATATAGCATTTAATAGAGTTAATCACATTTGTCGAGATGTAAACTATGGATGATTACTACGAACAATACATGCTAACGGAGCATCATTTTTCTTTATTTGCATTTATTTACACGTAGGACGTGGAATATATTATGGGTCATATTTATTTACACCTACATGACTAGTAGGAGTAATTATTCTATTTTTAGTAATAGGAACAGCCTTTATAGGGTATGTTTTACCATGAGGTCAAATGTCATTCTGAGGAGCTACAGTTATTACTAACTTATTATCAGCTATTCCTTACCTAGGAATTGACTTAGTTCAATGAGTATGAGGAGGTTTCGCAGTAGATAACGCCACATTAACTCGATTTTTTACCTTTCATTTTATTCTACCATTTATTGTTTTAGCAACTACAATAATTCATATCTTATTTTTGCATGAAACAGGATCAAACAACCCTATAGGGTTAAATTCTAATGTTGATAAAATCCCTTTTCATCCCTATTTTACTTATAAGGATATTGTTGGATTTATTATTATAACAATACTTTTATTTTTATTAGTATTAATTAATCCTTACCTATTAGGAGACCCAGATAATTTTATTCCAGCTAATCCTCTAGTAACACCAATTCATATTCAACCTGAGTGATATTTTTTATTTGCATATGCTATTTTACGATCAATCCCTAATAAATTAGGAGGAGTTATTGCATTAGTTTTATCTATTGCTATCCTAGCAATCCTTCCATTTTACCATTTAAGAAAATTTCAAGGAATTCAATTTTATCCTATTAATCAATTTTTTTTTTGAATAATAGTGATTACAGTAATTCTATTAACATGAATTGGAGCCCGCCCAGTTGAAGAACCTTATGTTTTAATTGGACAAATTTTAACCATTATTTATTTTTCTTACTTTTTAATAAATCCAATAATTACTAAATGATGAGATAATTTATTAAATTAAGTTAATGAGCTTGAAATAAGCATATGTTTTGAAAACATAAGATAGAAATATAATTTTCTATTAACTTTACTTAAAATAATTCATTAAATTAAATAAATTAAAAAAACCTTAAATCCAATAAAAAATAATAAAAAATTTAACGAAAATGGTAAAAAACTCTTTCAAGCAAGATATATTAATTTATCATAACGAAAACGAGGTAAAGTTCCTCGTACTCAAATAAATATAAAAGAAACAAAAGTCAATTTTAAATAAAATAAAAAAGAAAAAACATCAGCCCCCAAAAATATTATACAAAATAATATTCTTATAAATAAAATTCTAGCATATTCGGCTAAAAAAATTAAAGCAAATCCTCCTCTTCTATATTCAACATTAAATCCAGATACTAATTCAGATTCACCTTCAGCAAAATCAAAAGGAGTACGATTAGTCTCAGCTAAAGAAATTCTAAACCAAACTAATGATATAGGAAATATAATAAATAAAAATCAAATAAATATTTGGTATTTATAAAATATTAACATATTATAACCTCCAATTAAAAAAACAAATCTTAATAAAACTAAAGCTAAACTAACTTCATAAGAAATAGTTTGTGCAACTGCCCGTAATCCCCCTAATAAGGCATAATTTGAATTAGAAGATCAACCAGCAATCATTACTGTATAAACCCCTAAACTTGTACAACATAAAAAAAATAACAACCCTAAATTAAAAGAAAATAACTTAACAAAAAATGGTATACATAATCATAATAATAAAGATAAAAATAAAGAAAAAATTGGAGAAAAATAGTAAGAAATATAATTAGATAATAAAGGATAAGTTTGTTCCTTAGTAAATAATTTAATTGCATCACAAAAAGGTTGAGGAATTCCTATAATACCTACTTTATTAGGACCTTTTCGAATCTGAATATATCCTAAAACTTTTCGTTCTAAAAGTGTTAAAAAAGCTACTCTTACTAGTACAAAAATAATTAACAACAATCTTCCAATAATCAATAATAAATTTTCTATAAAAAACAAGTACTATTTGTAATGTAAATTACATAAATAAATTCTAAATTTATTGCACTAATCTGCCAAAATAGTAATTATGTTAATTATATTCAACATAAAAATAATAATTTATTAAATATTAGGTCCTTTCGTACTGAAATATTTTTATTATTTAAAGATAGAAACCAACCTGGCTTACGCCGGTCTGAACTCAGATCATGTAAGAATTTAAAAGTCGAACAGACTTAAAATCTAAGCAGCTACACCTAAAATTATATCTTAATCCAACATCGAGGTCGCAATCTTTTTTATCGATATGAACTCTCCAAAAAAATTACGCTGTTATCCCTAAAGTAACTTGTTTTTTTAATCGTTAATAACGGATCAAATATTCATAAATTAATGATTTTTAAAATTAAAAGTTTATTAAATTTTAATATCACCCCAATAAAATATTATTAATTATTATAACATAAATCTTCTACAAAATTATAATAATTTAAATATAAAGATTTATAGGGTCTTCTCGTCTTTTAAATTCATTTTAGCTTTTTGACTAAAAAATAAAATTTTATTATAAATTTAATTGAAACAGTTAATATCTCGTCCAACCATTCATACCAGCCTTCAATTAAAAGACTAATTATTATGCTACCTTTGCACAGTTAGTATACTGCGGCCATTTAAAATTAATCAGTGGGCAGGTTAGACTTTTTATAAATACTAAAAAGACATGTTTTTGTTAAACAGGCGAATATTATTTTTGCCGAATTCTTTAATAAAACTTTTCTTACAAACTTATTTAAACAATTCAATATACTAATTTTACCATAATTATTTTATTTTTATAATTAAAATAAATACTTTAATAAATAATTAAAACTTAATAAATAATTATAATTTTATAAATAAATTATAACACTTTCATTAATAATAGCTACTTCTAAGCTTATATTTATTAATATATTTATATATTTTTAAAAATTTATTTTATAGCTTATCCCATAAAATATTTAAATTAAATAATTATTTAATTAATTAATTAAACTAAATAATAAAAAATTTATAAATTAAATTTATTTCTTAAAGAACTAGATACCTTTAAAAACGAATAACATTTCATTTCTAATATATTATTTAAAATAATTTTACAACATTAACTTTAATAATATATTAACTCTTTTAAAATCGAGAAAATTATTTACATAACCTTTATTTAATAAACCCTGATACACAAGGTACAATTAATTAAATTTTCTTTTAAAACAAAAATTTTTCAAATTATTTCAATTTTCTTTCACAATACTATTACACTATTATTATAATTATTTTTTTTTAATAAAATACTAAAACAATTACTTTTATAATTACTTTTAATAAATTAAAATAAAAAAGAATAAATTTAATAAATAAAATTTAATCAATTTATATTGATTTGCACAAAAATCCTTTCAATGTAAATGAAATACTTTACTAAATAAGCTTTAAATTGCATTCTAGATACACTTTCCAGTACATCTACTATGTTACGACTTATCTTACCTTAATAATAAGAGTGACGGGCAATGTGTGCATATTTTAGAGCTAAAATCAAATTATTTATCTATATAATTTTACTTTCAAATCCACCTTCAATAAACTTTTCAAATTTATATCCATATAAATAAATTTATTGTAACCCATTTCTACTTAAATATAAGCTACACCTTGATCTGATATACATTCTAATAAAAAATTATGAAAATTAACATTCTTATAAAATATTCTAATAACGACGGTATATAAACTGATTACAAATTTAAGTAAGGTCCATCGTGGATTATCGATTATAGAACAGGTTCCTCTGAATAGACTAAAATACCGCCAAATTTTTTAAGTTTCAAGAACATAACTAATACTACCTCAGTTTTTAAATTTACATTTTAAATAATAGGGTATCTAATCCTAGTTTTTTACTAAAATTTTCAAGCTTCAATTATTTTATTATAAAAATTTATAAATTTAAAATTTCACCTAATAAATTTATTATTATATTAATTTTAAACAATTTAACTTTAACTAAAAAAGTTTATTTGCATTATTCGTATAACCGCGGCTGCTGGCACAAATTTAGCCAATACTCTTTAATATTTCTATTTCCAAATTTCTTTGATTAATAATATTAATTACTGCGAATATAAATAACTTAATTATTATTTAAATAAATAAAATTTCTCACATAAATTTACATATAAATTAAACTAATAATAAACTAACAAGCCAAAATAAAACTTTTAACAGACTTTTTAATAAAATTTAATAAAATTACATATTTATTAATTAAATTATAATAAATAAATTTAGTATTTATAATTAAAAACTGTGAAACTTCTATTATGAATTGCCTGACAAAAGGGTTACCTTGATAGGGTAAATTATGTAATAGAATTTACATTCATATTTTAGCATGAAATTTTATTTATTAAGATAAAGTTTTGAAAAATAAAAATTATTAAACTGTTAAATAATAAATAAATATTTGGGAGTATAAAAATAAACTAGAATCTCAAAATTTTGTAATTTTTTTAAAAAAATTACAAATCAAACACATGAAAAATCGCTTATGAAACTTTTAAAAATTAATTTTTTAAAAAAATAAAATTCATAAAAAAAATTTATTAATTATTTTTTAAATTAATAACATATAAAATAATTAATAATTTTTTTTTATTTTTTTTAAAAAAAAAGAATGAAAAATTGTTCAACTGTTAAAAAAT